CCATATTTTATCATCTCATAAATATGAGTCAGAGATATATGGATATATCCATTTCATGTCAAAACAAATCCTTCATTTTTTTTTACGGAAATCAAATCTTTTACAAAATTCCTTTTATTTTTAGTAGAATAATTATCCTTGTCGTTGTTTATGTTTTGAGTTAGAACAAATTACTGTAATTCGTCCTCGTCTGCGGATCAGACGACATTTTTCACAAATTTTACGAACAGAGGCCCCTTTTTTCATATTTGTCATTCCTTACTTTAATTCCGAGTCTATTTCTTGGAAGAAAATAAGTTTCTTGAAATTTTGAACCTCGAATTGTATTCTCATGGGAAGGAATGTTGAAGTTGAAAAACCACTTAGTCCTCTGAATCATCCGAATCATCTGAATCGTTGTGGGGGAATCTATAAATTATACGGCCTTTGGTTAAATCATAACGGCTTATTTCAATCTTAACCCTATCTCCCGGTAGGATTCGTATAGAATTACGTCGTATCTTTCCTGAAATATAACCTAGAACTACCCCCTGTTCATTATCTAAACGAACGTGGAACATAGCATTAGGAAATGATTGAATAACCAATCCTTCTAATATCAATTTTTGTTCTTTCATTCCAAGCAAAACCTCCTTTTAAGGTACCAACTAATAGGGGGAAGAGAATAGATAACTTGCTCGTTCTATCACAAATAAATAAGAAATTTTTGATCTAACTCGGATATCAGAAGGATTACCATATATAACATAAAATTTCTCCACCAATTCCTTCTAGTCGAGCTTCCCGATCCGTCATTATACCTCGAGAGGTAGAAAGAATTACAATTCCCATTCCACTTAAAATTCTAGGAATTCGTTGATAGTTAGAATAGATTCGTAGACCAGGCCGACTGACTCTTTTTAAATTTAAAGTATTTCTATATGGTCCTTTCCTATTTCTTCTATGTCGCAGAGTTAAAACCAAAAAATATTTGTTTCTTTCTTGGTGTTTTCTCGCATTTTCAATAAAGCCTTCTCGTAAAAGTATTTTAACAATGCTTTCGGTGATGTTAGTAGATGCTATTCGAACTGTTCCTTTTCTATTCATGTCAGCATTTCGTATAGAGGTTATTATATCAGCAATAGTGTCCCTACCCATGATAAACTAAAATCAGTGGTGTCTCCGAATTTTTATATAATCAACATGCTTTTTTTATTAGTTTATTTTTTTTATGAATTAAAAAAAATAAAAAAAAAATTCAAAATGAAAGGTATATACGTGATACACAATCTACAATTTCATTCAAATATCCTACTTCTCATCTTATAATACCTCAGGAGCTAATGAAAGTATTTTAGGAAAGTTTTTTTTCAATTCCAGGGCAATCCCACCAAAAACTCTACTTCCTTTTGGATTTCCTTTTTGATCAATGATAACTGCAGCATTGTCATCATATCGTATTAGCAGACCATTGTCGCGTTTGAGTTCTTTACAGGTACGTACAATTACAGCTCTGATCACTTCTGATCTTTCTAAGCGCGTACTTGGTATTGCTTTTTTGATCACAGCAACAATAACGTCACCAATACGAGCATATCGACGATTGCTAGCTCCTATGATTCGAATACACATTAATTTTCGAGCCCCGCTGTTGTCTGCTACATTCAAATGGGTCTGAGGTTGAATCATATCTTCTTTTTATCTGTTCTTTCAATAAATGCAAACAAACAAAGGGCGAAAAAGAAAAAGAAATATTGTTTGCCAAAAATAAAAAGTAAAAAGAATCTACGGTTGTTTTTATCCCCAAGATCTATTTCCTTTGGTTCTACATTCCTATCCTGAAATAATGAATTGAGTTCGTACAGGCATTTTAGATGCCGCTATCGAGATAGCCCTTCGGGCTATATTTTCTGATACTCCGCTTATTTCATAAAGTATTCGACCGGGTTTGACAACAACTACCCAATATCGGGGGGATCCTTTCCCCGAACCCATACGGCTTTCCGCAGATTTTACTGTAACTGGTTTGTCTGGAAATATACGTACCCATATTTTTCCACCGCGGCGTGCATTTCGCGTCATTGCTCGCCGACCTGCTTCTATTTGTCTAGACGTGATCCAAGCAGGTTCAAGTGCCTGAAGAGCATATCTTCCGAAACAAATACGATTCCCCCGATAAGATATTCCCTTCATTCTTCCTCTATGTTGTTTACAGAATCTGGTTCTTTTGGGGTTATAGTTGATGGTTTTTTCTTAATTCCACCTCTACTACAGAACCGGACGTGAGAGTTTCTTCTCATCCGGCTCCTCGCGAATGAAAAAATTTCAATTTTAATTGAATATGAATATTTAAAAATTGAATTCGAATTAGAATAGAATTCTAAATTAATATATAGATTAATATATTCTAAATTTGAAAATGAATAAAAATGAATAATAAAAATGAATAGAATAATAATATTGAATTAAGATATACATTTAATAATACACTAAATCAATAGATTCTTTGATATTCATCTAATTTATTAGATATTTTTATATTAGGATATATAAGGAAATTTGAAATATATTATATATATAGTTTGTCTATATTTTTTTGTATAGATAGATTTTATTAGATTGCATTGCTAAAATAAAATGTGAGCAATTTAATAAAAAAGGAATTTTCGCGGGCGAATATTTACTCTTTCAATATCTATTTTAGTTTTATAGGATTAGTTTATCACTTTTCAGAATAGATGAATTGGTCTCTGGTTCGTTCCGCCATCCTTCCCAATGAATCATTAGGATTCTTTTTCAATTGAATCTTCTGTATTCATGGATTACATCGTTCCCATCGCCTCTTGATTAATGATTAGGTCTGAATTCTACAATGGAGCCCTTAATGAACTTTGTTCTTGAGCCAACCCTCTTAGTCTTTATTGGCCGGAGGCTCTTACTTTTTTCTTTTTTCTATGAATAGATTCATATCAGATAATTATGTGTGAATCTGTATTCATGCTTTATTACATTGTCTTTTATGATATGATTCAAAGACCTTACATAGTGGAATCGTATATCATTTAGATTCATTTTTTTCTTTCTTTCGCCTTTCCATTTATCCGCATCCCCCTCCTTTAATGTATATTTTTCTTTTTTTTTCTTTTGCTTGACAACTCATTTGATTTCTTGTTTATGAAAAAAAAAAAATTCAGTTGCTGCAATGATAGGACCAAAATATCCTATCTTGACTGCTTCTTTGGATCCAGATAATGTGATGCGATGAGTTGGTTATTAGTTCTATAGTTATTAGTTCATACTTCATACTATGGGATCTTACTTTTTTTTCGTATTAATTCTAACAAAAACCAACGAGTCACACACTAAGCATAGCAATTCTATCAAAAGAAGAGGTCAATCGAATTTTTATTCAACCTTATAGAATATAGAATTAAAAATGAGAATTGTTTTGATGGAAATTTGATGGAAAAAAGGCTGTCATTCTTTGTTCTATCGTTAAATCAAAACAGAAAGACAAGTCAAGTAAAGGCTTATTATTCCTCGTCTATAAATATCCAAATTTTGATACCCAATACCCCATAGATAGTTCGAAACGTATAGGCGTAATAATCAATTTTCGCGCGAATGGTTTGTAGGGGAACCCTACCCTTTCTTATCCAGTCAACACGTGCCTTATCTTTTCCACCGAGACGGCCCGCGATTTGTATTTTAATTCCTTTTGCCCCGGCTTGTTTGCCTAATTCAATAGCCTTTTTCATTGCTTTTCGAAAGGATACCCTGTTTTTTAATTGTACGGCTATAAATTCTGCAAGAATTTTAGGGTGTCCATAAGGTTTTGCAATTTGTTTAATAGTAATGTTGAGTTTTCGGTTCACACAATTCAATTCTTTTTGTACGTTTATTTTGAGGTCTTCGACCGCTCGTGGTCTATTTTTTATTAATAATTTGGGAAATCCCATATAGATGATAACCTGTATCAGATCGATTCTTTTTTGAATTTCGATACGTGCAATTCCTTCGCCATATAGCGATGTTCTTGTATTTTTTTCTACATAATTTTTGATACAATTCCGTATTTTTTGATCTTCTTGTAGACCTTCAGAATAATTTTTTGGTTGTTCAAACCAAAGGGAATAATGATCTTGGGTTGTACCAAGTCTGAAACCAAGTGGATTTATTTTTTGTGCCATATTAGTAAAGTTTTAGCTCTCCTTTTATTAACAGTCTTAATAGTAAGTCGTCAAACTTTCTTAAAGTTGAAGAATTCACTGCAGCCCAAACTTGTTGTATATCTTCTTTTGAAAACGTGTGTATATTTTTTCTAAATTCTTCCATGAAGAATGTATCTTGTAATACAATAGTTATGTGACAAGTAGGTCTTTTTATCAGATAATTACGTCCTTTAGCTCGGGGTTTTAATTTTTTTATGGTAGTTCCTTTGTTAACTTCGACTTTCCTAATCATTAACTCTGTTTTGTTGGAACCCTTATTGTGCCTAGCATTTGCTGCCGCAGAATAAATCAATTTAAAGATGGGATAACATGCTCTATAGGGCATGAATTCTAATATCATAAGTGCTTCTTCGTAGGAACGCCCACGGATCTGATCAATTACCCTGCGTGCTTTGTCAGCAGACATTCTTATATATCGACCAAAAGCATATATTCCCCTTCTCCTATTCAGTTCGCTTAATTCATCGTTCTCTTCTTGCCTTGACTTTTTTATGATTCCCATTAAAGTTTACCTCCTATTAATGAACAATAAACATCTGTATTTTTTATATTAACTTAACTACGAGATTTATTATCGTTTTTTTTCCTTCCCTCGACGAGATTTATTATCGTTTTTTTCCTGCCCTCGTAAATGGAAAGTCGGTACAAATTCTCCCAATTTATAACCTACCATACGACTCTTTATGTAAATAGGCAAGTGTTCTTTTCCATTATAGATAGCAATTGTGTGTCTAACCATTGCGGGTATAATAGTAGATGCTCGAGACCAAGTTACAATTATTTCTTTTT